ATGACACTCTTAATTATAATATTTTTATTTAATATACTATTTATATTTATATTCCATCCATTAGCTATAATTTTTATTCTAATTATTCAAACATTATTAACAGCTATACTAATTTTTTTTACATCCCAATTTCCGTGATTTTCATATACTTTAATCTTAGTATTCCTAGGAGGTATATTAATTTTATTTATATATATATCTAATATTGCTTCAAACGAAATATTTAAACCAAATTACAATTTACTTATATTAATATTAATAGTCCCCCTTTTCAACTTAACATTAGAAAAAATTTATACTAACTATAGAAAAGAAAGAAATACAACAGAAACACTAAACTTTCTCAACTTAAGAGTTTTAAAACCTTATTCTGAATTAATAATACCCCTTACTATTATAATAGCACTTTACATTATTTTAGCATTATTAACCATTGTAAAAATTAGAAAAATAAATCAAGGACCTTTACGCATTAATTAATGATAACCCCTATACGAAAAAATAACCCCCTTATAAAACTAGCTAATAGAGCTTTAGTAGATTTACCTTCCCCTTCTAATATTTCTTATATATGAAACTTTGGATCCCTACTAGGATTATGCTTAATTATTCAAATTCTAACAGGTTTATTTTTATCCATGCATTTTGCCTCTGACACAAATTTAGCCTTTTCATCAGTTATCCATATTATACGAGATGTAAATAGAGGTTGATTAATACGTACCCTACATGCCAACGGAGCATCTTTGTTTTTTATCTCCTTATATCTTCATGTTTCTCGAGGAATCTTCTATGGATCCTATAAAAATATTCATACCTGAATAAGAGGAGTAATAATTTTATTTTTAACAATGGCTACAGCCTTTATTGGATATGTTTTACCCTGAGGACAAATATCCTTTTGAGGAGCAACTGTAATTACAAATTTATTTTCAGCTATTCCTTATATAGGAACGGATTTAGTACAATGAATTTGAGGAGGTTTTGCAGTAGATAATGCTACCCTTACTCGATTTTTTGCACTTCATTTTATTCTACCTTTTATTATAACAGCTATAATTATAATTCATCTATTATTTCTTCATCAAACAGGTTCAAATAATCCTCTTGGAATTAACAGGAATATAGATAAAATTCCATTTCACCCTTACTTTTCATTTAAAGACTTAATAGGCTTTACCCTTTTACTTATTTTACTTCTCCTAATTACTTTACACATACCCTACGTATTAGGAGATCCAGATAATTTTATTCCTGCAAATCCTTTAGTTACTCCAGAACATATTAAACCTGAATGATATTATTTATTTGCTTATGCAATCTTACGATCAATTCCCAACAAATTAGGAGGAGTATTTGCCCTTGTAATATCCATTGCAATTATTTTATTACTTCCTATATCTCAAAAAAGAAATTACCAATCCTTATCCTTTTATCCTATTTCAAAAATTTTATTTTGAATTTACATTAGAACTACTATTCTTCTAACATGAATTGGTGGAATACCTGTTGAAGACCCCTATATTTTAATAGGTCAAATTCTAACTTTTATTTATTTCTTATTCTTCTTATTATGTCCCATTTCAAACTTAACATGAGATATAATTATCAAAAACTATAATAAAATACCCTAACATAAAAATTTAAAATAAGCTATTTGACTGACAGGAAAGTTAATGTTTTGAAAACATTTAATAGAAGTTCGAATCCTCTAATAGTTTGTATATTAATTAGAATAATCTATTTCAGAAAAACTACTATATAGTATCATAAATTTCCAAAACTTATATTTTATTATAAACTACTTTCTGTTAAATTATTATAATGTTTAAACAAAACAATTTATTAATAACTTTGAAGGTTATGGGTTTTCTTAACCTAAAACATTTTAAAATTAAAAGAGAGAAATACTCGTAATAAGATTTACAATCTTATGCCTCAAAACTCAGCCATCTTTTACTAAATATAAAGACGTCAACTAAAAGTTTTTTTACCATTGCAAGGTATTATTTTATATAAATTACAACGCCTTAAAAAATTTCAATAAAAACCTTTACCCCTATATAAAAAAATAATATATGTAAAGAAAAAGGTAAAATACTTTTTCATGCTAAACTTATCAATTTATCATAACGATAGCGAGGAAAAGTCCCTCGTAACCATAGGATAGAAAATACAAAAATACCTATTTTAATAAAGAATATTAAACCTATCCTTCCTCCAACAAACAAAACTACCATCAAAGTTCTTATTAAAATAATTATAGCATATTCACCTAAAAACAATAAAGCAAATCCTCCTGCTCTATATTCTACATTAAATCCAGAAACAAGTTCAGACTCCCCCTCAGCAAAATCAAAAGGAGTACGATTTATCTCAGCTACACAAGATACAATTCACACTAAAGATAATATAAAAAAAAAATATAATAAATAAAATGAAATCTGAAATTCTATAAATTCCTCTAAACTTAAATCTCTAATTACAACAATAAAAGACAAAATTACTAAAGCTAAACTAACTTCATAAGAAATAGTTTGTGCAACCCCCCGTAATCCTCCTAACAAAGAATACTTAGAATTAGAAGACCATCCCGCCAATATTAAAGGATATACCCCTAAACTAATTACACACAGAAAAAAAAAAAATCCAAATTCAAAATCAAAAAATCCCCTCCTAAAAGGAATTAAAACCCATAAAAATAAAGCTATAAAAAATATAAAAACAGGAGAAAAAAAATATATTAAATAATTTGAAACATAAGATCAAGTTTGTTCCTTAGAAAAAAGCTTAATAGCATCTGAAAAAGGTTGTAAAATTCCACTAAAACCAACCTTTCTTGGTCCTTTACGGACCTGTATATAACCTAAAACTTTTCGTTCCAATAAAGTTACAAACGCTACAGCTACTAAAACACAAATTAATAAAATTAAATAATAAAATAATAAAATCATTATAAATCAAGAAATTTTAATTCTTATCTTTAGATTCTAAATCTAATACATTCTTCTGCCAAATTTATATAAAATTAATAATATTCTATATTATTATAACTATTACTTTTAACCAATCCTTTCGTACTAAGTTAAAATCCTTTTATCAAAAGATAGAAACCAACCTGGCTCACGCCGGTCTGAACTCAGATCATGTAAAATTCTAAAGGTCGAACAGACCTTTAAACATAGCTACTGCACCATGCCTTAATTTTAGTCCAACATCGAGGTCGCAAACCTTTTTGTCGATTAGAACTCTTAAAAAAGATTACGCTGTTATCCCCTAGGTAATTTTTTCTTTTAATCTCTTTCAAAGGATCATTAAATTCCTATATATAGGTATATAAAAAAAAGAGTTAATTTTATCTTAATGTCGCCCCAACTAAATATTTATATCCTTCTCTATTTTTTAAATAAACTAAATAAAAACAAATTTAATATAAAACTCTAAGGGGTCTTCTCGTCTTTCTGATTCATTTTAGCATTTTCACTAAAAATTTAAATTAAATTATTATAGAAAAAAAAGACTATTTCTCGTTAAACCATTCATACCAGTCCTCAATTAAAAGACAAATGATTATGCTACCTTAGCACAGTCAAAATACTGCGGCTCTTTAACCCCTCAGTGAGCAGGTCATACCTTCTTAATTAGAAAGAAATGTTTTTGTTAAACATTCGAAAATAATTATTGCCTAGTTCTTTTTCCAAAACTTTAAAGTTATATTAAAATTGATTAAATTCAACTTTTCCAACTAAAAATAAAAATATACTTATACTATCATTTTTACTGTATTCAAAAAATTACAATACATAACTTTCTTTATTTTAGAATAATATTAAATCCTTTTCTAATTATAATAATTTATAACAAAATTATATAGCTAATTCCAAGCTTAAAATAAAAATTTACTTAATTAATTATTTCTAAAAATCTTTTTAGCTCATCCCAAAAAAACTAATTTATATTTTAAATTTATTTTTGTAAAAAAATAATTCTCCTATAAAAAAGCTAAACTTATTTTAAAAGTTACTAGATAACAATAAAATCGAATAAAATTTCTCTCCAAAATATAATTAATTAATCTTTTTACTACAAAAACTAAAAATTATATTTAGATCTTTTATTTTCGAGAAAATATTATTAAATACAATTTTAATAGTTCCTGATACAAAAGGTACCCATAATAAATAGTACTATTATAATATAATTTTATTCCATTATTTCACCTTTCCTATACAGTACTAATTCTCTATTGTATAAATTTTAATTCAAAAAATTTACTTTAAACATAATATTTCAATAATTTTAAAATATATAACCAAGTTGTATAAATTAGAAACCTTGAATAATTTCAAGAATCTTTTCAATGTAAATGAAATGCTTTATGCCTGTTTCTAAAAATTATAATTTATTATTAAATATTACTATTATATATTAACAAGTACAACTTCCGTTACACTTACCTTGTTACGACTTATCCCTAATATAAAGAGAGCGACGGGCGGTATGTACACAAGACAGAGCTAATATCAATTTTTTAAATAACTTACAATTAAATCCTCCTTCAAGAAACTTTACATATTTTCTATCCGTTTATAACAATATATTGTAACCCACTTCTTTCTTTTTTATAAGCTGCCACATTGCTTGAAGTTAATGAATTTTATCATTTAAGTAAGTTTTTTAAAAAAACCAACTAACAACAGCGATATACAAACTGAAATTTACTAAAAAAAATAAGATACTCGTGGTTCATCATTTACAGAGCAGGTTCCTCTAATAAGCTGTCTAGCCGCCAAATCCATTAAATTTCAAAAAATTTATTATTCTAAGAGTTATTAATTATTATTAGTAACAGGGTATCTAATCCTGGTTCCTATAATCCTTTAAGCAATTAATTTTTAATGCATTAATAAAATATAAAATTCTACCTTATAAATTTCATTAACTTATTATCATTTTACATAAATTACTACCTTATAAATTAAACTTAAACTTAAAACTTACGTTTAACCGCGGCTGCTGGCACGAAATTTTCCATTTATATTTTGATTTCCTAAGTAAAATATATATTTATTCTTAAAACTATTTACTGAGACTCCCTTAAAAAATTTTTTTAACTTTAATTAAGCATTTACTTACATGTAAAACAACCAAAAAATTTAAGATACAACATGGATCATACAGATCTAATTAGATCTTATTATAAAAATCATTTTAAAAATTAATATATATTAACCAATCATAATAAAACATAATTTTAATTAACTATAATTATTAACTTAAAGGTACTATTATGTCCAATGTTAAAAAAATAAAAATTAAGAGGGAAATTTCATCCCCAATTTCCCCTTTTCCAAAAAGTTTTTAAAACTTTTATGAGATCTGCTTTTCAAAATTTTCAATTAAATGCTTAATAAAAAAATAAAAATTATCAAAAAAGAAAGAAAGAAATAAAACTATAGATTATTATAATAAAGTTTTTAGTCTTTATATTATTGTTTTTTTGTACCCCGTTTTTACAAAAAAACTTTTTTTTTAAAAAATAATAATATAGATTTTAAAACCAAAAATAAATAAACAGATTTCATGCTAAAGTACCTATTAAATCAAAAAAATATAAATAAATAAGCTTTTATCGTCAAAAAGAATTTCTTATACATAAATTAAAAATTTATTGCTTTTAAATTAAGCTATTTAACGAATTAAACTTTAATTGACGACCTAATAATTTTTTAATTTTAAAAATGTTAATTTCTAGTAGTACTAATGAATTACCTCTATTTCAATCAAAATGAAATGTGCCTTACACCAACTAAAAAAAGATAAGCTAAATTAAGCTTTTGGGCTCATACCCCAACGATAGTATATTACTTCTTTTTAAAAAAATTAAATGCCTGAAAAAGGATTACTTTGATAGAGTAAATTATGTAGAATAAATACTACTTTAATTAAAAAATTATAAAATAATTTTTTATGTTAACAATACTTCCATCTTTTATTTATATTTTTTTTATTATTGTTGGTACATGAATTTCTATCTCTTCCCTCTCCACTTTTGGGATATGATTAGGTTTAGAATTTAATCTTATAGCCTTTATTCCTATAATTATTAACTTAGAAAATAATAAAAAAAGAAGTGAAGCAGCTATTAAATATTTTCTTACCCAAGCAATTGCATCTCTTATAGTAATTATGTCTTTTATAATATATTTTTTTCATTCTAATTTAATTATTACTAATATCCCTAATTTAATCTTAACTATCTCTCTAACAATAAAGTTAGGAATAGCTCCCTTTTATTTATGATTTCCTGAAGTAATAGAAGGATTAAGATGGCCTAATGTACTAATTTTATTAACATGACAAAAAATTTCCCCTTTAGTAATTATCTCCTTATTCTTTAATATAAAAATATTAGTTATCTTATCTATGTTGTCTGCTATACTAGGAGCTATCTTAGGATTAAATCAAACATCTATACGAAAAATTTTATCTTATTCCTCAATTGCTCATTTAGGTTGAATTACTAGAATTTTATGTTTTAATAGAAATATATGAATTATTTACTTTCTAATTTATAGCTTTACAAGATTTATTATAGTATTTGCATTTATAACCTATAATATTAACTACTTCTCCCAAATTCCTTTAATAAAAAGAACAAAGAAAAAAATAATTATCTTTATCAATATATTGTCCTTAGGAGGTTTACCCCCATTATTAGGATTTTTTCCTAAACTAATTGCTTTTTATATTTTAAAAAAAAGATATCCTATATTAATAATTTTAATCTCTTCAAGATTAATTACCCTTTATTTTTATTTACGAATTTGTTTCAGAACCTTTACATTATACAATCAAATAAAACTATGAATATACAAAGAAATTTCAAAAAAAAAAATATTTACTTTAAGATTTTTATCTTTTCTAACTCTAATTGCTATAATCCCCTTAAGAATTCTATTCTTCTAATTTAAAAACTATAACTTACTATTAATTATAATTTAATTACATAAATTATAGAATATTATATCAAAAGACTTCGTAAAAATAAAATATTACCTAAAATTTTTAAAATTTCCTAAATATTAAGACATTAAAATTAACTCATTATCTTATATGTATATATATATATTTAAATTTTTAATGCTACATATATTTCTAAACCTATAATAAAATAATTAATAAAGACTAAATACCAAAATAAATGTTGATACAAAATAGGATCTTCTCCTCCAATAGGGTCAAAAAAAGAAGTATTTAAGTCACGGTCTGTAAGAAGCATAGTAATAGCTCCTGCTAATACAGGAAGAGATAATAAAAGTAAGATTACAGTAATAAATACTCTTCAAACAAATAAAAGTAAACGATCAAAGGTTAATGTTACTCTTCGTATATTAATAATAGTATATATAAAATTGATATATCCCAAAATTGAGGAGATTCCTACTAAATTAATAAAAATAAAAAAAATTCTTAAAATTTCCTAAATATTAAGACATTAAAATTAACTCATTATCTTATATGTATATATATATATATATATTTAAATTTTTAATGCTACATATAGTTCTAAACCTATAATAAAATAATTAATAAAGACTAAATACCAAAATAAATGTTGATACAAAATAGGATCTTCTCCTCCAATAGGGTCAAAAAAAGAAGTATTTAAGTCACGGTCTGTAAGAAGCATAGTAATAGCTCCTGCTAATACAGGAAGAGATAATAAAAGTAAGATTACAGTAATAAATACTCTTCAAACAAATAAAGGTAAACGATCAAAGGTTAATGTTACTCTTCGTATATTAATAATAGTATATATAAAATTGATATATCCCAAAATTGAGGAGATTCCTACTAAATTAATAAAAATAAAAAAAATTCTTAAAATCTTTTTACGTAGGTTCAAATAGTTTAAAAAAAATATAGGTCTGTGATTCCTAAATTGTACGGTGTGCTTTGAACACTTACTTAAAAACGCGACAATGACTATTTTCTACAAATCATAAAGATATTGGAACCTTATACTTAATTTTTGGAGCTTGATCTGCCATAGTAGGTACTGCCCTAAGAATACTAATTCGTGCTGAATTAGGCCAGCCAGGTAGTCTTATTGGAGATGACCAAATTTACAATGTAATTGTTACCGCTCATGCCTTCATTATAATTTTCTTTATAGTTATACCCATTATAATTGGAGGATTTGGTAACTGACTACTACCTTTAATATTAGGAGCACCTGATATAGCATTTCCTCGCCTAAATAATATAAGATTTTGACTACTTCCTCCCGCATTAATATTATTAATTAGAGGGTCCTTAGTAGAGGCAGGTGCTGGTACTGGCTGAACTGTTTATCCCCCATTAGCTAGAAATATAGCTCACTCCGGAGCTTCAGTAGATTTATCCATTTTTTCACTTCATTTAGCAGGAGCCTCTTCAATTTTGGGATCTATCAATTTTATATCTACTATTATTAATATACGAAGAGTAACATTAACCTTTGATCGTTTACCTTTATTTGTTTGAAGAGTATTTATTACTGTAATCTTACTTTTATTATCTCTTCCTGTATTAGCAGGAGCTATTACTATGCTTCTTACAGACCGTAACTTAAATACTTCTTTTTTTGACCCTACTGGAGGAGGAGATCCGATTTTGTATCAACATTTATTTTGATTTTTTGGTCACCCTGAAGTATATATTTTAATTTTACCAGCTTTTGGTATAATTTCTCATATTATTTCTAATGAAAGAGGTAAAAAAGAATCTTTTGGAACATTAGGAATAATTTATGCTATCATTTCCATTGGTATTCTAGGATTTGTTGTTTGAGCCCATCATATATTTACTGTAGGAATAGATGTAGATACTCGAGCTTATTTTACATCTGCAACAATAATTATTGCTGTTCCGACAGGTATTAAAGTATTTAGATGATTAGGTACCTTACATGGCACTCAATTTTCTTACAGCCCTCCATTATTATGAGCAATAGGATTTTTATTTTTATTTACCTTAGGAGGAGTAACAGGTGTAGTATTAGCTAATTCATCTTTAGATATTGTATTACATGACACCTACTATGTAGTAGCCCATTTTCATTATGTTCTTTCTATAGGAGCTGTATTTGGCATTATAGCGGGAGCAGTATATTGATTTCCTTTATTAACAGGTATTACTATAAAACCTAAATGACTTAAAATTCATTTTATTTCTATATTTATTGGTGTTAACTTAACATTTTTTCCACAACATTTTTTAGGCTTAGCAGGGATACCTCGACGATACTCTGATTATCCTGATGCTTATACCTCTTGAAATATTCTCTCCTCAGTAGGTTCTACTTTATCTTTTATTAGATCCTTAGGTTTTATTTTTATCGTCTGAGAAGCTATAATTTCTCAACGACCTCTACTATATAATCAAAATTTATCTTCTAATTTAGAATGAATTCATACTACTCCTCCTCATTATCATAGTTATGAAGAAATTCCTTTATTTTCACTACCTAAATCTTAATTCAACTTATAAATTTTTAATTTAAATTCTAAAATGGCAGATTAGTGCCATGGATTTAAGATCCATAAATAAAGGTTAAAATCCTTTTTTTAGAAATAATGTCAACATGATCACAACTAAGTTTTCAAGATAGTGCTTCCCCCTTAATAGAAGAATTAATTATATTTCATGATCATACAATATTAATTTTAACTTTAGTTACAATACTTGTAGCATATTTAATTTTTACTTTATTACTAAATAATTTTATTAATCGATTTCTATTAGAAGGACACTTAATTGAAATTATTTGAACTGTCGCACCAGCATTAATATTAATTTTTATTGCCTTACCCTCTCTTCATCTTCTTTATTTATTAGATGAATATGATAACCCTTCAATTACTATTAAATCTATAGGACACCAATGATATTGATCTTATGAATATTCAGATTTTTTAAATTTAGAATTTGATTCTTATATAATCCCCTCAAAAGACTTAGAAGAAAATCAATTTCGATTAATTGAAGTTGATAATCGAATAACTATTCCAATAAATATATACATTCGCATTTTAATTTCTTCAACAGATGTAATTCATTCATGAACTGTCCCTTCCTTAAGTGTGAAAGCTGATGCAGTTCCAGGACGATTAAATCAACTTACCTTCTTAATCAATCGTCCCGGGCTATTTTTTGGACAATGCTCAGAAATTTGTGGAGCTAATCACAGTTTTATACCTATCGTAGTAGAAAGTATCTCAATAAAATCTTTTTTACATTGAATTAATAATTATGAATAAAAATTTTTTAAAGCAAATTGCAATTTTTTATTCCTCATATATCTCCTATTTTATGAACCTTTATTATAATTATATCACTATTTATAATTTTATTAATAATGAATATAATTTACTTTAATATTTCTCTATATTCACCTAAAATTCTTAAATTAAAAAAAGAATTAACACTATTAAACTGAAAATGATAACTAACCTTTTCTCCTCTTTTGACCCTATATCTACTATATTCTCTTTACAAATAAACTGAATAAGAACCTTAATAGTAATTATCGTCTTTTTTCCTATATTCTGAATTTTTTGTTCAAAATCTAACTTAATATTTTCAGAAATAACTTCCTACGTAACAAAAGAATTTATCCCCTTATTCAAAAACTATAAAAATATTATTCTTTTTAACGTTTTATTCTTATTTATCTTAATTAATAATTTATTAGGCTTAATACCTTATATTTTTACAAGAACAGCTCATATTGCTTTAACCTTATCTATAGCTTTAACCTTATGAACTATTTTTATAATATATGGATGATTAAATAATACAAATCATATATTTACCCATCTTCTCCCATTAGGAACACCTATTGTACTTATACCTTTTATAGTTATAATTGAATCTATTAGTAATATTATTCGTCCTATTACTCTATCAGTTCGTTTAGCTGCTAATCTTACTGCAGGACATCTCCTATTAATTTTAATAGGTGAAAGAATAGTAAATTCTAGATTTTTAATTATTATTTCAGTAAGAATTGCACAATTTGCATTAATTACTTTAGAAACTGCTGTAGCTATTATTCAATCTTATGTTTTCGCTACTTTATCAACCCTTTATGCTAGAGAAATCTAATTTAAATAAACTAGAAAGATTAATTAAAAAATAATACTAGAATGTCAATCTAGAATTGCCTAAAGGCATCTTTCCCAAACTTATAAAAATGACAAATCACTCCCACCACCCTTATCATATAGTTGATATAAGTCCTTGACCTTTAATAGCTTCTATTGGAGCTTTTTCACTAACGACAGGATTAGCTCTTTGATTTCATTATCACTTATTAGAATTAATTATACTAAGTATAATAATTATCACTATTTCATCATGACAATGATGACGGGATATTTCCCGAGAAGGAACTTATCAAGGGCTTCATAGAGAAGTAGTAATAGGGAATTTACGCTGAGGAATAATTTTATTTATTGTCTCAGAAGTATTTTTTTTTATTTCCTTTTTTTGAGCCTTTTTTCATGCAAGATTAGCTCCTTCTGTAGAAATTGGTACCCAATGACCTCCTTTAGGAATTAATCCCTTCAATCCTTTTCAGGTTCCTTTACTTAATACTGCAATTTTATTATCTTCAGGAGTTTCAATTACATGATCACATCATTCCTTAATAATAAAAAACCACTCTCAAGCAGTTCAAGCTCTAAGTATTACAATTTTATTAGGAATTTATTTTACATTAATTCAAGCTTACGAATACATTGAAGCTCCATTTTCAATTTCAGAAGCCGTTTACGGATCTACCTTTTTTGTAGCAACAGGCTTTCATGGCCTTCATGTAATTATTGGTACTACATTTTTACTAATTTGCTTATGACGAATAATTAAATTTCACTTTTCTCCAAAACATCATTTTGGTTTTGAAGCCGCTGCTTGATACTGACATTTTGTAGATGTAGTATGACTATTTTTATATATTTCTATTTATTGATGAGGAGGATGTTTAATTAGTATAAAAAGTATAATAGACTTCCAATCTTTAGGTCTAAGTTATAGATTAAATAAATTTTGTCTAACCCCCCCCCATTTTAATTATTCAAAATTAATAAAAATATAAATTAACATTAAATAACCTTCTTTATTTAAATTCAAAAAAACTTATATTCCAAAAGGATAAGTTAATGAAAATAATATTTTTAAATTTTGTATTATCTGTTATTATTAGAGTAGCATTAGCTTCTATTTCTATTTTATTTTCAAAAAAACCAATTTTAGACCGAGAAAAGTCATCCCCCTTCGAATGTGGATTTGATCCAAAAAATACCTCACGCTTACCTTTTTCCATCCGATTCTTTCTAATTGCTATTGTATTTTTAATTTTTGATATTGAAATTGCTATTCTACTTCCAATTAGTATTGTTTCTAGATCTATCCCCCCTCTAATATGAATTTGTACAAGATTTCTATTTCTTTTTCTAGTTACCTTAGGATTATTTTATGAATGACTAGAAAGAACATTAGATTGAATTACTTGAATAAAAAACAAAATATTTGTAACCGGTTTCGACCCAGTCTTTTGATCATAAGATCTTTATTCTTTAATTATAGCTATAAAAGCAAAATCACTGTTAATGATTAGAAAAGATATAAAACTTTAATTAAGAAAGTAGAATTTTTTAAAAAATATTTGATCTGCAATCAAAAGAAGATGTTTATACATCCTACTTTAATACATAAAAATCTTTATAGTATATAAATACGCTTCATTTTCATTGAAGAGATGAATTCTTTATTTTCTTTAGATAGGAAATTGATAATTTTAAGCTTCTAACTTAAAAAATTGCAAATAATTTGTAACATTTTCTTTCTAAATATTATACAAATATTCTATTAAATATATAGTTTATATTAATATATCTATACGGTTTATACCATTTATATCTTCTGAACCTCTAATTTATTATCCTTTATTTAAGGGGGATCAAATTATAAAATTTAGAGATTCAGGATGATTAGAATTATTAGGAGGACAAGGTATAATATTTATATTTTCAAAATTCTTAATTAAATACATTTACCAAAAGAAAATATATTCAACTCTGTAACTTCAATACAATACTTTTATTAAGCTATTTTGATCTAAAAAAATATATAAAACCTAAATAAAAATCATAAAATAATAATATAAGTTTTAATATCCCCTCCAAAAATAAAATTCTGAAAAAATCTTAAGAATTTTGAAAATATAAATATTATACCTTGTCCTCCTAATAATTCTAATCATCCTGAATCTCTAAATTTTATAATTTGATCCCCCTTAAATAAAGGATAATAAATTAGAGGTTCAGAAGATATAAATGGTATAAACCATATAGATCCTAATATTCAAGAAAAAAAAGAATTTATTCCCTTAATATTAAATATAAATTGAGCTATAAAATAACCAAAAAATATTCCTATACTACATACAATTAATGTAAAACTTTTTAAAAAACTAGGTAAAACAATTAAAGAAACATCCATTAATAATCAAAAACTAAAAGCACCAAAAAAAATAGAAAAAAAAGTTAAACCTACGCAAGCCTTAACTATTATTCCATTTCCATCAGATAAGTTAATTACACCATTTATTACATGCCCCCGACAAATTACATAATAAATTAAACGAAAAGTATAAGTAACAGTTAATCCAGTAGCAAAAAATAATAGTAATAGTCTTAAAAATCTAACCTCCTTTACAAGAGACAATTCCAAAATTAAATCCTTTGAATAAAATCCCGCTAAAAAAGGTATACCTCTTAACGCCAAATTAGAAATTACAAATCTTGAACTAACAAAAGGTAAAGATAAAATAATTCTACCTATTAAACGAATATCTTGTCAACCCTTATACCCATGAATAATACATCCTGCTCTTATAAATAATAAAGCTTTAAACAAAGCATGTATTAATATATGAAAAAGAGCTAACTTAACTAAACCTAAAGATAATCTATATATCATTAACCCCAATTGTCTTAAAGTTGATAAAGCAATAATTTTTTTTAAATCAAATTCATAACAAGCTCCTAATCCTGCCATAAATATTGTTAATACAGATAAAATTATTAATATTTCATTTAACCAAAAATCGTAAACCCATCCAAAACGAATTAATAAATAAACACCTGCAGTAACTAAAGTAGAAGAATGCACTAATGAAGAAACAGGAGTAGGAGCTGCTATTGCTACAGGAAGTCAAGCAGAAAAAGGAATTTGTGCCCTTTTAGTTAAAGAAGCTAAAACAATTAAAAATCTTACTAAATACAAAGAATTATCTATACCTAATCAACCCAAAAATCTCCAATCACCATAATTAATTATATATACAATTCCTAATAAAATAAATACATCCCCTACACGATTAGATAAAACAGTTAACATCCCTGCATTCAAAGACTTATAATTTTGATAATAAATTACTAAACAATACGAAACTAATCCTAATCCATCTCAACCTAATAATAAACTAATTAAATTAGGTCTCAAAATAAGTAAAGATATTGACCCTACAAAACCAGCTAACAATATAACAAAACGAGAAATATTAAATTCACCTCTTATATATTCTCCCGAATAATAAAATACACTTCCTGAAATAAAAAATACAAAAGATAAAAACATAAAAGAAATTCAATCAAAAAGAAAAATTATCCTAATATCTCTCCCTCCCCAAGAATAAACAATAAATCTAATATATAAACCATAAGAAAAATTTACTATTATTAATCCTAAAATAAAAAATACAAAAGAAAAAGTTACTAAAAATATAAAAATTAAATCTCTTAGTACAACAAAAATCATATTCTATTTTATATATATTCTAAAATATAATAATTTATATATATATATATTTAAATTTATATAATAACCAAAATTGAAATTTCGTTTAAAATTTAAATAATAAGATATAAAATCTACCTCTAAAATTAATAAAGATAAAGGAAAAAAATGCAAAAATAATACTAAAAATTCTCGTACCAATCCATCAGAAATAGAACGAACTCCTATAAAAATCTTCCCATGCTGAACACTTGAAAATAAAAAAAGTCTATAACAAGCACCAAGAAAAGAAAAAGCCATTAAAAATACTAAAGAATCTATTCTAAATCTTAAAATTCTACCTAATAAACCTAATTCCCCTACCAAGTTTAATACCACAGGAGCAGCTAAGTTTCCAATACAAAATATAAATCACCAAAAAGCTATACTAGGTATAACCTCTAAAAAACCTTTATTAATCAAAATTCTTCGAGAACCTCTACGTTCATAAACAACTCCAGACAAATAAAACAAGCCTGAAGAACATAAACCATGAGCTACACAAATATATAAACAAGAACTATAACCTCATAATCCTCAACTACCTAACCCTCCCAAAGCTAAACCTATATGCCCTACAGAAGAATAAGCAATTAAAGACTTTAAATCAGACTGACGTAAACAAATTAACCTTACAAATAACCCCCCTAAAAGACCCAAAGAAATCAACAAACTTCTTAAAAATATAACCTTACAATCAAATAATATTATAAATCGCATAATTCCATAACAACCTAATTTTAAAAGAACTCCCGCTAATATCATAGAACCCGAAACAGGAGCCTCAACATGAGCCTTAGGAAGTCATAAATGAACAAAAAAAGCAGGAAGCTTAATTATAAAGGCAAAAATTGAAAAAAAAAATCAAATATTTATTATAGTAGTACTACCCCTCAAAACTTTTATTAAAATAAACCTTAACCCTCCAAATCTCATTCATAAATATATAATAGAAATTAATAAAGGTAAAGATCCAAAAATAGTATAAAGAATTAAATATAAACCTGCTTGCAAACGTTCAGGTTGATAACCTCAACCTATAATTAATAAATAAATAGGAATTAAAGAACCCTCAAAAAAAATATAAAATGAAATTAAATCCCTAGAACAAAAAGTTATAAATAATAATATAATTATTAATAATAAAACAAAAACAAATTTTGTATAAAAATAATTAAAAATTTTATAACTATGTCTTGCTATTATCATTATTAAAACAATTCAAAAAGACAAAAACACAAGAAATCAACTTAAAGAATCAATACTAAAAAATGAAATACTAATTATTATATACCCACAATTTCTTAATCAAAAAAGACATAATATAACAATAAAAGGTATAAAAATTATAAATTCCCCAAAAAAAGTTAATAATAAAAGACCAAAAATACAAAAAACATAAATTAACATTTTAACACTCTAAAAGAATTAATTTCATCATTACCATGAGAACGTACAATTCCTACTATTAATCTTAATCCTAATCTTCCTTCACACACAGAAGCAACTAAAAAAATTAATAAAACAAAAGTTTCTAAACCTAAACTAATTACCACTAAAAAAATAGCAAAAAATAAAGATAAAACAATATATTCTATTCTAATTAATATATTTATTAAATGCTTACGATTAGAAACAAAAACCCAAAATCCTACAATAAAAATAGAAATAAAAATTATAACCAAATACTTTATCATTTAAAAATATGATAATCAAACTGATTAACTTTAGGTCTATGTAATTTATTTAAAATATCGGTCTTGTAAATCGAAATAAGATTATTATCTCCTAGATT